GGCTCCTCCCCTATGTGCATAATGAAAATAATACATGGAATCAAAAAAGATTGAAACATTCTCATTATGAATTCAGTGGGGCTAACGTTTTTACAAGAAATCTCTAGCCAACCTTTCTGCAAAAGATATTTTCTTAACATCACGCGTGTTGATACTGGTACTAGATAAAAATGTAAACTCCAACAATTTCTTTGTTCTCAACGCCCTTTAATTTCCAGGAATTAATCACTTCAACAGTCTTCTATGGTTCTAAGGGTATCCAAAGTACCAACGAGATGGATGTTTGTTATCCCAACCATTCTTTTTAGTCCCGATCCCAATAAGGAAAGGCGGTAATTTTAAACAAAGTTTTCGTGTTGTTGATTCCTAGGCGTAGCGCCTCTTCCCCTATGCGGCCTATTGGTACTAGTCTAGTATGGTAGGGTTGGCCTGTAATATAGAACCCATAGGTGTAACCTTTCGCTCAATACTCGAATCGACAATTGAAGCATCTGAGGCTGCATTAATCGGGGATACACGACAGAAGGAATTGTTTTATCTAGAAACTTCACCTTCAACAAGCGTAGATTTTTTCAATAATCTTTTTCGTTCTTTTCTATCCCGAATCTTCCGTCTTTCTCCTAAGACCGAAGCGGTAAATAAAAAAATAATCAAATCACACCATCTCTATAATAGGTAAATGCCTCTTTTTCTCCTGAAGTTGTCGGAATTATTCGTAATAAGATATTGGCCACAATTGAAAAGGTCTTATCAATAAAATTTTCATTTATCCGCGATCTAGGCATAGGTAGAAATCCATTCTATAATTCTTTTCATTAACTCTCGTGAGAAAACGATCCCACAAGTAAAGGAATTTGACAGTACGAAATAACATAAAAGCAGACTCATATCCAATTTTTTCTTTTTGAAAGGGGTCGATAAAAAATAAGAAATATTCGAATCCGATTCGATTTCATCCAAATGTAGTAGTATAAATGTAGTAGTATAAGAATGAAAGGAACTATTCCGATTTGATCAAAGTAGAAGAATCAAAGAATTTATCTTGCGGATTAGGAGAATTCGAGAAGTTTTTCTGAAATTAAGATCCAAAGAAGAAAAAAATCGAATAATTCTTCAATAATCCTTCTATAATGAAAATAGAATAACCCTCCATTTTGTGTTTTGTGCATAGCGGGTAGACGCTTATACACTATACAATCAAATCGAAAAGGATGATTTATGAATTTGGAATAGATTTACGGGTTAAGGGGTTGTTGTTAAGCGACCTAAAATTGGAAAGAAATTTTCAAATTCTTATGGAAATTGAATTCGAATAAAAAGATAATTATGATCGAAAGGTATCCATTCACCATAGTCCAACAAAATAGACCGATCAGTTGATTCGTTCCAATTCATTGATTGAATCCGGTAAAAATATCAGAAAAAGGTAGGAGCGCCGTCTCCGTCTTGGCAAACAAGATATATCTTTATTGTTATTGTTTTTAACCGTTTTTCAAAAAAAGATTATATTATCTTTTTCTCCCAGCTCCCTGGCTCGAAGAAAAAAAGCTTTCTTTGATGCTTTGATGAAAAGTTTTCCATTTTTATAGCTAGAATGGATTCGAGTGTCTGTACCCATCTAACAATCGAATATGAACAACTCGCAATTCGCTCGGATTCTCGGTCATAATCATTATGTAGGAGAGATGGCCGAGTGGTTCAAGGCGTAGCATTGGAACTGCTATGTAGGCTTTTGTTTACCGAGGGTTCGAATCCCTCTCTTTCCGTATCTTCACCCAATTCACCAATGCTTCAGACCTTTCTTTGAGATAGATTCTCAATTCCTAATTTCTGTGATACGGAAGGAAAGAAAGAACGGGCAGGGAATAAGGATCTGCCTACTGATCTATGATACATGAATGGGAGAAAAATACAAATCTCCAGATCCAATTCCTTACCTTGTGTCCCTTTACTTAACTTAAGTGAAAGGGAAAAATTGTACGAACCCTTGGTTTGTTATTTTAGTTAGGTTTAAGTCTGACGAGAATAATATTCTACGACAAGTAATTCATTTATTTTCAAACCGACCCATTTACTATCTATTATTTGATTGACTAATCCTTTATATTGGAATGCGTGAAGAGTCAAATGCTTTGGCAATTCTTCATGGTGGGATGAATCAAGATAATTTTGAATCAGAGCTCTCGATTTTTTGTCATCCCTTGCTGTAATAATATCTCGGGGTTTGCAACGATAACTTGGTATATCTACTATACGACCATTAACTAAAATATGTCTATGATTAACTAATTGGCGGGCTTGAGGAATAGTTGAAGCCATACCCAATCGAAAAAGGATGTTATCTAAACGCATTTCAAGTAATTGTAGTAAAACCAGACCCGTTGATCCTTTGGCTTTTCCGGCGATACGAACATATTTAAGTAATTGCCGTTCTGTAAGACCATAATGAAAACGCAATTTTTGTTTTTCTTCTAAACGAATACGATATTGAGATTTTTTC